TCAGCCATGCTTCATAATTGGAAAAACGAGCACCATGGAAATACATGCCACTCAGCCAAAGAAAGATGATAGAGAGTTGGCCGAAATGGGCACTAAATACTTTTCGAGAGATTTCCTCCAAATCACTGGTATGACTATCAAAATCGTGAGCATCAGCATGTAGGTTCCAGATCCAAGTGGTAGTATCAGGTCCCTTAGCTATTGTTCTTGAGAAATGACCGGGTTTAGCCCATTCCTCGAAAGAAGTTTTTATGGGATCCCTATCTACCAAAATTTTGACTTCTGGTTCCGGCGAACGAATAATCATTGAGTCCTCCTCTTTCCGGACAACACATACAAAGAAACCCGCCAACAGTCACTCAAGTAATTAGTGAACCGATGATAGATATTTAGAATTTTTTTTCTTTCTCTTCTATCTGCCATCTATTCATCTATTTTCTTTAGTTATTCACTAGAGCAATTATGATCTGGAAGTCGATCTGGGGCAAGTGTTCGGATCTATTATGACATATCCATAGGGTGCTCAACGGACCCTTTTTTATAATTAAAAAAAGTTTTCGGGCCTTTACATTGGTACCCAAAGAGCTTTTTTTATAACCTAATCAAGTGTATTCATATTTATTTCAATTATTAAGTTCCGAAATGTAGCCTATTTTTTTTATAGAGAATATTATCCTATTTCAATAAACGCTTATTAGTCATTACTAAGAAACAGTCTAGTATTGATATTTAGTAATTTTCAAATATCTTTTATTGGTTTTAATAGTCGAAAAGAAAAAATAGAAAAAACTAGATATATAGATATTCTCATATTCATGTACTACTTACCCCTAGAGACTACCAGATGAAATAGAACGATTTGAGAAAAGGATATAATGAAAATTTTTTCTTTGATTGGTTCTTCTGATAGAAAAAAGGATCCGTTTTATTTGACCGAGAGGGCCAAGAAACTAAAAAACGATTAATTATAAAAATAAATATATAGAAAAAAAAAGAAACAAAGGGAAAGTTCTTATTCGAAGCGCCTCGTGATCGTCAACCAATTCTGTGCTTCAATATAATTACCAGGAGTAAGCGTTATAGCCTGTTTCCAATACTCAGCGGCTTGAGCGAACCAAGCCTCCGCCATTTCAGAATCTCCTTGTTGAATGGCCTGTTCTCCACGGTCGGAATAGGCGGGTCAATTCCCTCCCTGAGAACCGTACTTGAGAGTTTCCTACCTCATACGGCTCGACAACCAACTCTTTTGTTTTGGTGTACCAGTTTTTTAACTTTAACCTACTTTGAACTTTATATCTAATTGAATGTCTAATTGAATGAGATTTCTTATAGATATTTTGTTTTTCTTGGATTAAACAAAAGAGAGTAATTACATGAGTTTCAAACTTTCATTTTGATTTAATTAATATATTAATTAATATAATAAGTTTTATCTTTTCTCCTACCTTCAGAAAAAAAAGGCATGTCCACTGTTATTAGATATTAGAATTTTCTGAAAGGTAACTATCCCGCTTTCATATAAAAATTTATATAGAATCTTTGAAAAAGACTTTTTCATACTTCATAAAAAAGAAAAAGACTTACTGTCTTTAGGATCTGATGCTACACCGCTGCTCAATACCTTAGGGGATCCACTCTATTACATAAGTAGATTCCTAAGATTTATATCATATTATGATATAAATAAACAGCTCTTGTTGTATCGGTCCAAAACCTTAACCTTTCCAATTGATCTTTACGGTGCTTCCTCTATCAATTAAATCTTTTTTTATCCATAGAAGAAAGTATTTAGGCATATCTAGTCTTCACTTCATATTTCGATCAATGAAGTTTATTTATTTGCTACAGCTGATAAAAAATCGTTTTGGACGACGCGCTTATGTAGAAAGCCCTTTTTTGTGTTTCTAGTATTTCATTGACTAGTTGTTCGTTCTTTTTTTCTATAGTGGAGATAGTCGCACGTAATGACAGATCACAGCCATATTATTAAAAGCTTGTGGTAAAAAGGGGTTTCGTTCTAATGCCCGAAAATAATATTCTAAAGCTTTGGTATGTTCCCCATTACTTGTGTGGATAAGGCCTATATTATAGAGTATATAACTTCGATCATAGGGGTCAATTTCTAGTCGCATAGCTTCGTAATAATTCTGTAATGCTTCCGCATAATTTCCTTCAGATTGAGCCGACATCCGTTACGGTCGTCATTCGCTTTAACGAATTCTCCGTTTCAGAACCGTATGTGAGATTTTCATCTCATACGGCTCCTCCTTTAGGTGCATAATGAAAATAATATATGTAAAAATGTGATGTCATTATGAACTAAGCGGGGCTAATGTTTTTACAAGAAATCCCTAGCCAACCTTCTTGCAAAAGATCTTTTCTTACTACCAAGTGGGTTCATGCTAGATAAAAATAAAAAAGGAAACTCTCAAAATTTCTTTGTTCTCAACGCCCCTAAATTTCCAGGAATGAGTCACTTCAACAGTCTTCAATGGTTATACGGGTATCCAAAGTACGAACGAGATGGATGTTTATTGTTCCAACCATTTTAATTTAATTAGTCCCAATCCCAAAGAAGAAGAAGAAAGGGAATCATTTTGAAGAAAGTTTTTGTGTTGTTGATTTCTCGGCGTAGTGCTTCTTCCCCTATGCCTCCTATTCGTATATTGTATTAGTGTAGTAGGATTGATCTGTAATACGGGAACCATAGGTAAAAACCTTTTGCTCAATACTTTCACAATTGAAGCATCTAAGGCTGCATTAATCGTGGATACATGACAGAAGGGATTGTTTTTTATATTATAAACTTCACCTTCAAAAGCGTAGATTTTTTTTCAATACTTGTTTTTCTTTCTATTCCAATCCAAATCGGCGAGAAAAAAAAGAATAATAATGATAATCAAATCGCACCATCTCTGTAATAAGTAAAAGCCTCTTTTTCTCCGGAAGTTGTCGGAATGACTCGTAATAAGATATCGGCTACAATTGTAAAGGTTTTATCAATAAAATTTCCATTTATACGCGATCTTGGCATAGGTAGTAATCCATTCTCTAACTCTTTTTATTTCCTTTACCTTTTCTTTTGTGAGAAAATTTTCTCACAAACAAAGGAATTGTATAGTACGAACTAACATAAAAGCGGACTCATAAAAAAACACCTTCTATCTACTTCCAATTTTTCCGAGGTATCTATTAACCATAATCTAAAAAATGATGAATAACTCGCTATTCACCCAGATACTCAGTCATAATCCTGATGTCGGAGAGATGGCCGAGTGGTTGAAGGCGTAACATTGGAACTGTTATGTAGACTTTTGTTTACCGAGGGTTCGAATCCCTCTCTTTCCTTACTTTCAACTAATTCACCAATCTTACGTGATTGACCACAATGTATCAAATCCAATAAAAAAGAATAGATATAAAATCTACCTTGTTTTGATTTTGAAATAGATTCTCTACTCCTAATTTCTTTCATATGGAAAATGCTGGGAAGAGCAAACAAGGGATCCAAATCCCCCTACCAATCTATGATACATGAATAGGAAAAAGATTCCTCGACAAAATCCCTTACCTTGTGCCTTTTTATTTTTAACGGCAAAGGGGAGTTGTCCGAACTCTTGTTTTTAGTAATTTTTTTTACTTAAGTTAGGTTTATTAAGTCTGTCGAGAGTAATATTCTACGACAAGCAATTCATTTATTTTCAAACCGACGCATTTCCTATCTATTATTTGATTGACTAACCCTTCATATTGGAATGTGTGAAGAGTCAGATGGTTTGGTAATTCCTCAGGGGCAGATGAATCAAGAAGATTTTGAACCAAAGTTCTAGAGTTTTGTTCATCCTTCACTGTAATAATATCTCGGGGTTTGCAGCGATAACTTGGTATATCAACTATACGGCCATTAACTAAAATATGTCCATGGTTAACTAATTGGCGCGCTTGAGGAATAGTCAAAGCCATACCCAATCGAAAAAGGATGTTATCCAAACGCATTTCAAGTAATTGTAGTAAAACTTGACCTGTTGACCCCTTGGCTTTTCCGGCGATACGCACATATTTAAGTAATTGGCGTTCTGTAAGACCATAATGAAAACGCAATTTTTGTTTTTCTTCTAAACGAATACGATATTGAGATTTTTTTACGGGGCGTGATTGGTTTCTAAGATCGCTTCCTGCCTTAGGCCTTTTACTAGTTAGTCCCGGTAAAGCCCCCAGACGTCGTATTTTTTTAAAACGAGGCCCTCGGTAACGTGACATAAAGACTCCTTTTTTTATTGAAATTGTACAAAACTAAATAAAATTAAAACTGAACTAAATGATAATGATAAATGACGTGAAATACACTCCAATAAACTATTGGAATACAAAGAGTAAGAAGATATATTCTCTCAATATACAGATTTTTTTTTATTGTATATACAATATATATAAATCAAATAAATCACAAAAATTTTCCTTTATTTTCTTGATTTATTTTGCAAAGATCGAACTCTTTTACCCAATATATATTCCTATATGGAAGTTTATATGACATAATATAAATTGAGTGGTAACTCTTGGAAAAAGGTCCAAGAAGTCTTTTCAATCTTCTTTGATTTTGAAAGTACATTAAAAATCATGTAAAAAAACGAAAAAATATGGAAAAGCCGGCTATCGGAATCGAACCGATGACCATCGCATTACAAATGCGATGCTCTAACCTCTGAGCTAAGCGGGCTCAAATAAAATTGAGCATGCATACAAATTCACTAAACTACTAGATCATATCAATTAACTATTCTATATAATATTTTATAATATTTTTCCTTATCTATTTAGAATTAATCATATTCTATATATTCTAGAACAGAATATAGCTCAAAAAAATAGTGACTATCATTAAATAAATAAAACATAACCTTACCTTAATTAATAGAATATAGCAGTATATTGACTTTCAAATTTTAATTTCATTAGTTTCTAAATAAGAAAATCTTAATTAGATCAGAAATCTTTTTTTTTTTCTATCTATTCTATCTATTCTATCTATTTCTATCTATTATCTATTATCTATATAGTATAGAATTATTAGAATTTCAAATTTACGAAGTAGACTTCTCATTTTTTTTTCCATTGTACATTGTACAATTCTAAGTTTCAATAATAACTTTCTTTTCATGAAAGTAAAAAAAAAAAGAAAAAGAATCGACCGTTCGACTATTTCTTAAAATTTAAGACAACGATGAGAAAAGGAAGAACATATATATGTTATGTAATATATAACCATATTGAATTGCAAATACAAAAATGATAGAATCTTTGTTGATTAGACTAAATCAATATGAATGGGGCTCAAAAAAATGAAAGAAGATAACAAAGACATAAAATAAGTATCTATAATGTAATGAATCCCAAGGTTTCGGCATAAGAAAAAACGGAAAGACAGCATAGCATAATGAGATCCTAAAAAGGGGGATATGGCGGAATTGGTAGACGCTACGGACTTAATTGGATTGAGCCTTGGTATGGAAACCTACTAAGTGATAACTTTCAAATTCAGAGAAACCCTGGAATTAACAATGGGCAATCCTGAGCCAAATCCTGGTTTACGCGAACAAACCGGAGTTTCCAAAGCGAGAAAAAAAGGGATAGGTGCAGAGACTCAATGGAAGCTGTTCTAACAAATGGAGTTCACTACCTTGTGTTGATAAAGGAATCCTTCAATCGAAACTTCAAATAAAAAAAGATGAAGGAGAAAAACCTATGTTGTATAAAATTAGGTAACACAAAACGATCTCAAAAATGACGACCTGAATCTCGATTTCTATTTTTTTATAAACAAAATCGAAATGTTGTGAATTAATTCGAAGTTTAATAAATAATATTTATTGATCAAACGATTCAATTCATAGTCTGATAGATCCTTGATGGAACTTATTAATCGGACGAGAATAAAGATAGAGTCCCATTTTACATGTCAATACTGACAACAATGAAATTTATAGTAAGATGAAAATCCGTTGACTTTTAAAATCGTGAGGGTTCAAGTCCCTCTATCCCCAGCTCTACTCCCCGAAAAGGTTGACACCTTACTTTTTTTTCGTTATTATTTATTTGAATTAGATAGAATCTATATCATTTTTCATTTTAAAACTTAGAAAGTCTTCTTTTATTTAGAAGATCCAAGAAATTCCCGGTCCAAAACTTTTGAATTTACTACTTTTGAGTTTATTTTCCTTGACATAGGCCTAAGTCATATATTAAAATGATACTGATACTTCAGTAGATGATACTTCGGTAATGGTAGACATAGCTTAACAGCAGGGGACTCTAAATCCCTGTGTCATATCATAATGATCCTTCAGTTACTAATGGTAGACATAGCTTAATTGCAAAGGACTGTAAATCCTTATGTCACCTTTCGTAAAATGATACTGATCCTTCGGTAATGGTGAACATAGCTTAATTGCAAAGGACTGTAAATCCTTATGTCACCTTTCGTAAAATGATACTGATCCTTCGGTAATGGTGAACATAGCTTAATTGCAAAGGACTGTAAATCCTTATGTCACCTTTCGTAAAATGATACTGATCCTTCGGTAATGGTGAACATAGCTTAATTGCAAAGGACTGTAAATCCTTATGTCACCTTTCGTAAAATGATACTGATCCTTCGGTAATGGTGAACATAGCTTAATTGCAAAGGACTGTAAATCCTTATGTCACCATTAGGAAAATGATAATGATTCTTTGGTAATGGGTAATGGTAGACATAGCTTAATTGCAAAGGACTGTAAATCCTTGTGTCACCATTCGTAAAATGATAATGATCCTTCAGTAATGGTAGACATAGCTCAATAGCGGGGGACTGAAAATCCCTGTGTCATATGATAATGATTCTTCGGTAAATGATTCTTCGGTAATGGTAGACATAGCTTAACAGCGGGGGACTCTAAATCCCTGTGTCATATCATAATGATCCTTCAGTAATGGTAGATATAGCTTAACAGCGGGGGACTTTAAATCCTTGTATCACCATTCGTAAAACGATACTGATACTGAAGTATCAGTAAAGGTAGACATTGCTTAGTTGCAGAGGACTCGAAATCCTCGTGTCACCATTAGGAAAGCGAGGATGATACTTCAGTAGATGATACCTCAGTAGTAGATGATACCTCAGTAATGGCGGACATAGCTTAATTGCGGGGGACTTTAAATCCTTGTGTCACCATTCGTAAAACGAGGATGATCCTTCGCCGGGATAGCTCAGTTGGTAGAGCAGAGGACTGAAAATCCTCGTGTCACCAGTTCAAATCTGGTTCTTGGCATAGGATCGATTCATTTTGATAAGTTTCTATTCTTCAAATTAAACGTATCTTTAGTAAAAAAGGTGCAATAATCCTTTATCCCCTCTCTTTTTTTGTTCATGTTGTGGATCCAGCCGTTCAAAAAGAGTGTATAATACTTTATACATAATACATATTCGAAAGGAAAGGTTAAATGAGTTCCGTTGAATCA